AAGAAGGGCTAATGCTAATATAAGACCCATTATTGCCTCTTTGTTTGGAACTTCTTTCATTCCTTTTAGTTAGTCCCGGAACTACTTCATTTAAGTCTTTCAGTACTTTCGACCCCTTCATTCACTCTACTCTCTTCAACTCCAGAAGTCCGAAAAGGAGCCCCAACTTACGGTTGGCAAGAACAATTGATGAGCAGCCGCGTAAGCCCTTCCAATTTACAATCTTCGCTTTTCGAGCCGAAGCCTATCTCCAGGCCATCTAACGAATAAGACTGTTACTCTTATCTATCTCGTAGTACCCTCTTCAAATTCTACTAATTCACCTGCCATTACCATGACTTCATAAAGACCAACAATCTTGCTAGATCGAACTTCTCTATTTATTTGCGGAATAGATAGATCGCCCTTATTAGTATTAGTGAAAATCATAACTATACTTAAGAATAAAAGACTAGGAAAAGCCCACATACGTCGAAGCTTTTGCCGTCGGAGAAAGGATCAGTCCCACTACTAACCACAAAGGGATCAGTCCCACTATTCACTACTAAGCACCGTCTCGAGGTCGAGGTGCCGTTAGTCAGTCTTCTGTTCTCAAATCCCCTCTCCCTATCTCGGGCTGATTCTCCTGGTCACCGCAGACGAGGGCGCTTCAAAAGACATCGTAAGCTAAATAAGCTAAACCCGTGCTGACGAATAACCAAGTCGCAATGAATAGGGAAGGTATAGGTTTGCTATGACCCAGTCTATAATATAGGGGGTATGTATGGTGTAATAATAGAATAGAGGTATGGTAGTACTATAATCTCAAGAACGTTCTCCTGTGCTTTGCTTCCAGACCTGCTAGCTGCTTCCTTACCCTTACTCGGACCCCGAAGCCAGAAGACAGAGCGTACTACTGCTTTACCGAGTTTCCTGCCTGTCCGCTGCCTCCTAGCTGCCCTAACTTCCTGATCGGACCGGCAGAAGAGCATTCCACTCTTGACTCCGGAAAATTCTTTCTTTGGAAAGCTCAAATCTTCCTTGAGTCTGATTTTGAGGCTGTGCATAACTCCTGTGTTGCGGCCTCTACCACGGCCACCACGAGCCATGTTTGCATTTTCTGAGCCTGACCAGTAGCAGCAATCGGGTCATGTCTGTGCTGTAACCTTATGAACCGTGTCAAAATGATCCTGCTGTTCTTAGCTGGAAAAGAAGATGACGCGAAAACCTTACCTTTTGACAGGAAGTGACGTTCCGGTTGTTATCGTCATGGTTATCAGAGAACAAGCAAGTCAGAAGCAGGAAACCCGAGCCCACTCCTTACCTCTTGATTGGTCTATCAAACCAGTCAAGCAAAAGCTCCGTCGGCTCAAGCCGGAATGGAGCCTGAAGGTCAAAGAAGAGGTTGTCAAACAGTTCAACGTCCTCCGGGTTGTCACCTACCCCGAGTGGCTCGCCAACATTGTGCCAGTACCAAAGAAAGATGGGAAGGTTCGGATGTGCATCGATTTCCGTGATCTCAACAAGGCCAGTCCAAAGGATGATTTTCCACTTCTGCATCTTGACATTCTGGTAGACAATACAGCCGGGCATGAAATGTTCTCCTTTATGGATGGCTTTTCGGGCTACAATCAAATCAAAATCGCACCAGAAGATCAGGACAAAACAGCCTTCATCACTCCCTGGGGAGTATATTGTTATCAAGTCATGCCATTCGGACTAAAGAATGCTGGAGCCACGTATCAGAAAGCCATGGTTACCGTGTTCCATGACATGATGCACAAAGAGATGGAAGTCTATGTGGACGACATGATTGTCAAATCCAGGGCACAAGAAGACCATCTAGTCAATCTTCGCAAAGTCTTCGACCGCCTCCGGAGTAAAGGATCGTCAACAACTACGACTAGAAGGAGAAAAAGGAAAAGTGAGCTTCTTCTTCCAGCGGTAGAATTCCACCTCGGTTGAGGCACGAGATATTCCTTGTTTTCACAACAAACAATAGGGCGAGGGAAAGGACAGGAAAGAGCGTATACAGACAGATAAAATGGGCGAGAAAGAAAAAGGTAAGTTCCAGGGGTTCTACGAAACGTAACTCTATGCTGCTTTCCAGCCAAACAAGAAGTTCTGCTGTGTAGTATAAGAGCCTTGGTTTCAAAGCATTGAAATAAGACAAGACAGGACCTATAGTAAAGCATGGAAAGATGTCCTTTCCTTTTTTCGGAACCAAACCTGGTGTTTTTCCAAACCAATTGAGGGGGTTAGAATAAGCGCTATCCATTGAGTAAAGGGAAGGAGCCGCCTTGTCAGACTATTTCGGATGAAGGTAAATAAAATAGAGGGAAGGTCTTCTATCATCCAGAATGACGCGGCGGGCAAAGCCCACGAACACCGGTGTCTTATTCCTACCTTACCTTATGTACCCTCATCGATCAGTCGGGTCTTGGGTTGTTGAAACTGATGAAACATCGAGTGATTTACACGGCCCGGTTTGGAGAGTAGGGGTGCGATTGAGAAGATGGGT